GCCTTAAACGTATCTTGATGCCTGAAAGTTGGATAGGCTGGCCCTTACGTAAAGACTATATTACGCCCAATTTCTATGAAATTCAAGATGCTCATTGATTGAGAAAAAAACCCCTTTTTACTTATACGACACGACTCCAGATTTCATTTCAATCTCAATCAATGAGCATCTTGGCATTCTCCTTCTAGATGAAACAGAGTAACTGGACTTTAATTCGTATTGTGGAGGGGCTAAAATAAAAAAAGAAAAAGAGGCTCTCATTGCTATTCCCCAATCGGGAAGATATCATATAATATACATTTCGTATGAGCAGAAACAATAGGATGACTCAAAAGAATTCTGCACCATGAACTTTGTACCGCGCACATCACTTAGTGGGGACCCCAGAAAGTAACTTGAGCAAGAGTGAAAAAAAGATATGAAATTTGAAAGAAAAGACAGAAGAGACAAAATGAAGAAATGCAAAATGAGAAGAATCGGAGTTTATTTGTACTGTGTCTGAAATACATCCTTTCTATTCCTATCCTTCCACTCTTTGATTGAATCCTTTTAGCTCATTTTTTTTTGAGCTTTTAGATTTGATATATATACGAAAATCTAACATACTTTTGGAATAAGAAAAGTATGAACAGAGAGGAAAAAATAAAAATGAAAAAGAAAGTAAAGAATATCTATCCCGATCCGTCTCAATGAATTAATTTCATTTGTATGAGGTATGAATATCTATCCGATACATTATTCACGTGTCAGGAACCAGATTTGAACTGGTGACACGAGGATTTTCAGTCCTCTGCTCTACCAACTGAGCTATCCCGACCATTTCCCGTGCATCATCCTAGCAGAGTACTTATATCTATGTCAATGAAAAGAACTAAAAAAGAAAATATTAACAAATTGGACCTAGCCCCTTAATTTCTTAGATCTTCAAAAAGAAGACTTTCTTTGTAAATGTAAGGAAAAAGATATGGACTATGAATGATTCAATAACGGAGATTCCTTGAACATATATGTTCATATCGTACTATACAAAACAAATGAGATTGGATTGGAAGAAGATACGAGGATTTCTATTCGAATCCATTTGTGAAAGAACAGAGTGAATGAAATGAGAAAGATATTGAATTTTGTTTGAACTGAGCCACTGATGAAAAAAAAAGAAAGAGGATGAGGATAAATAAAGAGCGAGGCGAGGAAGTAAAATGGGCTTTTTATTGGGGATAGAGGGACTTGAACCCTCACGATTTTAAAATTCGACGGATTTTCCTATTACTATAAATTTCATTGTTGTCGGTATTGACATGTAAAATGGGACTCTCTCTTTATTCTCGTCCGATTAATCTTCAAAAGATCTATCAAACTCTGGAATGAATCATTTGATCGCTGAATATTCGAATTCGATTCTTTTTTCAACTTCAAAGAGAATAGAAATAGAAGATTTCTATTTTCATATATAGAGATACAGAATAGGATTCAATAGAAGATTTGGGTTGTGATTAATCGTTTGCTATGTCAGTATGTATACGTACGTATTAGGTATATAAGGTTATCCTTTCTGTCATTTCGATAGAAATGATTTTAACTACTAACGTAACGTAGTAAATTTCATTCGTTAGAACAGCTTCCATTGAGTCTCTGCACCTATCCCTCTCATTTTCCATCTCTCAAAACAAAGATTTGGCTCAGGATTGCCCATTTTTAGTTCCAGGGTTTCTCTGAATTTGGAAGTTACCACTTAGCAGGTTTCCATACCAAGGCTCAATACAATCAAGTCCGTAGCGTCTACCAATTTCGCCATATCCCCCTTTCCTTTGAGACAAGGATCCAGTTGTAATTCCATCCACTTCTTTCATTGATCTTGGCACTATTGAATTCATTAGGTAATGATTCCTATATCGAAAAAGTGTATGCTGCTATTTTCTTTTTTTTGCCCACCCTCTATTCTATATTCTATCATTTCATCTCTATTGGATGAACCCTATTTGTTTCAATACGAAATGATTCTATCATTGATGTATCCGCAATTCAATATGGATAGATATATCCCACATATATATATGCCTTTCCTCCTCCTTCATTTTTACAGTGTGATTTGGAATAGTGGAACGGTCGATATTCATTCTTTTTCTTTTTTCATTTCGAATTCTAATTTCATTGATATATTGATATTTTATTTCATATTCATATATATGAATTGAATTTCTATTTAGATATCTAATTTCTTTATATCTAAATAGTTTTCTTTTCTATTTTCTAAATAGAATCTAAAATATATAACTAATAACTAAGAAATAGAAGAAATTTAAAGAATCAATAAATGAAATAAAAAAAGAAGAAGAATCACTAGGTAATAGCTAAGATCCGATAGTTTCCTATACACTATTGCTCTTATATCCGCCCGCTTAGCTCAGAGGTTAGAGCATCGCATTTGTAATGCGATGGTCATCGGTTCGATTCCGATAGCCGGCTCTTTTTCTTTATCGATTTTTTTCTTTCCATGATT